TTTAATATAAGATGTGAATCAACTAAAAAAAAATATACCCATACCATCTATGTCAGCTTTTTGTCTGAATACATTCAAAACGACTCGCTTTCTAGATGATCCCTCTAGAAGAAGGCGATTATAACAATCTTTCTAGTTACTTCGTTCTCTATTTCTATTTGTTTGAAAGGATCCGAAAAGGAAAAAGATTTTCTTTCCATCGAGCTAAAATAATACGGCCATGTCTCTAGTAAACTAAAGACATCGCATCATAGCTAGTTTGCTTCAATTTTTTCTCTACAAATCAAAACAAAAGTTGAAGATTTAGTTACGATTAGAAATCTACTTTTATATCTTCATCCATGGACCTGTTACTCATACTCATTCAATTGGAAGTATTGATCCAATTTAAAAATTTTGTTTCACAATTTCATAATCCAATTTTTCCATTTTTAAGTGGCCTTTGAATAGAAATCGCGAGAATTCATATTTTTCCTCGAATGTGTTATTGAGAGGTAAAGGATTAAATCCCCTTAAGAAATAAAGTTTTTGGTCGGAATATGAATTAAACCGAAATACCCCTTAACTATTAAGGAGATTAATAGAACGAATCACACTTTTACCACTAAACTATACCCGCTACAATGCTATTATTATATAATAATGGGGCCTTTTGTCGAACAGAGGAATTGGGTGTAGTCAAAAAAATCATGAAAATTGGAGTGATACTATTTCGCGTCGGCGTTTTCACTTTTATGAGATTCGGAGAAGAGGTCAATTAAATACCAAGTTCTATCTTTTCTTTGGCTGGAAGAGCTAGATACGGCTCACCAAAATCGTTCAAATCACAACAAAAAGGGCATTGTGTAAGGTTTTATTTTATTTATTTCAGAAAGGCGGTCAAGTAACTAAAAAAGGAAGAAAAAATAATAAGAAACGGTACTTTTATATAATAAGGTAGAGAAAGTTATCTAGTTAAGTATGGAAATAGTCCTTCTTCTTTTTGGTCTTGCTTGAATATATTAATCTAATAATAATAAGCATTTTTGTTTTCAAATTAGATAAATTTAGCCAGAATTCACTGGAACAAAAAAGGCCCGGCTGAGTAGTGACCGAGCCAGGCTGTAGAAAAAAAGGGCCCTTCGAAGAAAATCAAAGCAAGGAGGTCCTCTTTCTTTATCTTTCTATTTCTTTGGATTAGATCTTTTGAGTCTTTACTTTATCTAAAAGGAATTGCTAATAAAAGTTTTACATATCTATATAATAAAGATAAAGAAGGAGAAAGAACGACTTTTTTGAATCCTTACTTCAGTTGGAATGGAACATATTAATAATTATAATTATCTTTTTCAATTGGGGGAGATGGCTGAGTGGACGAAAGCGTCGGATTGCTAATCCGTTGTACGAGTTATTCGTACCGAGGGTTCGAATCCCTCTCTTTCCGTTTTCGTCGATAACTTGATATTTTCTTCTTTTTTTTTTTCAAATTTCGAAAACCTTTTTCCTATTTAAATGTATGAAATAGATAAAAAATCCTAAGAAACTGAAAAATAAAGCTCGAAAAATCAAAAAACCTTTTATTTGATTATTCTTCACGTCCAGGATTACGGCCTGGGTCATTAGATAGGAATCCAAAGATGAAGAGAGAAACAAAGAATATTACCACTGTGTAAACGAAAAGTTTGAGAGTAAGCATTACACAATCTCCAAGAGCATTTTTTGAAAAAAAAAACGAGAAAAGAGAATAGATCGTCCATTTTCATAGCATTCTATTTTGACACCAAGAAATGAAGTGCTTTCTAGAAATAGAAAATAATTGGAAAAAATGCAAATTAATTTGAAAAAAAAAAAAGCGTCTTTGATTCCCAAAAATAACTTTCATACCCACAATTAGATAGTTAGATATTGGCGGGGGACCCTAACCCCATAAAAAGAATATAAAAAAAAGATATTTAGACCTTTCAGTGGAAAAGGAAAAGGGCCGGAATGGCGAAATCTAGCGAGCCGGATTTGATTTATCGCTGCTATCCACGAATTCAATGTTTGAATTGAAGGTTGAGACTGTAAAGACATATTTGATCTTATCAATCGGTCTAATTTTTCTCGAAGAAATCATGAATTTTCTAGGATACTATTAACTATCTTATCGAAAACTTACAGCGGCTTGCCAAACAAAGGCTAAAAGAAAAAAGAACACAGGTATGACTGGCATAACATCTATGATTGGATTCAAAAAAGCATAGGCCTCGGGCAATTTGGCGAAGAAAAGACTAGTCATATAAAGGGCCGAATTAAGACAGATACAGCTCAAACTAAAGATATTAAACATAAGAGACATTTTGTTCTTGGAGATAATTGCAATTTGATTGAGTTCTTGATATAAGGAAAAATGAAGAAAGTAAGGTAGACAAAAAAATCCTTCTTTTTCTTTGAACCTGTCCAATCAAAAACCCCCCAATTCTCAAAGGAGAGTAGAAGAAATCATATTTTCATCTACTATTTTAATTGAATTCTATGTAATGATCAATAAATTCAGTCGAATTCTATATCTACACGTGTCAAATTCCTAGCACAAACTTAGAACATATTTTTTTATATTCAAATAAAATCTACAAATATCTGATATAGATATAGATAAGGTATCAAATTTCGAACTATAAAAAAACATTACCTTATATAGAATATAGTGAAAAAGATAGACAAAAGATATTGGCGAGCTGTTGGCAAACGGACGTTTTTCTTGTATAATATTTTCATATAAGAACGACATTCTTATATAATATTTTCATACAAGAACGAAAAATGCGGATATGGTCGAATGTGCAAATTTCTCTTTGCCAAGGAGAAGACGCGGGTTCGATATCACCCTTAATAAAGCCTGGGGCGTGGCCGAGTGGTAAGGCACCGGGTTTTGATCCCGGCATATCGAAGGTTCGATCCCTTTCGTCCCACGGCTCGTGAGAGCTATCAGAAATGAATTGGTTGGAATATAGAAAAAGTATAAATTTTTTCCATTGTACCGTTGTGTTTTTATTCTTGTAAAATCCCAGAGACTCAGAATTTGACCTTATTCATTCTGTTTTTTTTTATGAATTTTTTCTACTTATATGTTAATTTTATTATAAATTTTGAATTTTTTCTAATTAGATCTTAATTTTTTTTTTAAGAATAAAACCTTTGTTACGTTTTCACCCCAAAGTACGGATAGTACATTTTTTCTTGAATTTTATGCCAGTTGGTGTTCCAAAAGTACCTTTTCAAATTCCTGACGACGAAGAGGGAGAAGCATCTTGGGTTGACTTATAGTGCGACTTGTCAGATATATTGGTCATATGGGATTTCCCCGTTCTCTCCCCGATCGAGAGATCCTCTATTTCGCCCAAGAAAGATTTATTGAATGATCAAAAATTTGGAGCGTGAAGTGTAATTAAATCCATTTGTAGGGGGGTTCAAATTACTATTATCCACTCGAATAATTTATGGTTGGCTTGGTTGGACTAATCAAGTGAAGTATCCAGGCTCCGTTTAAAAAAAACCAATTGGTAATATATCTACCATTACTCCTTATATCATATTTGTAAAGAGAAGTGAGCTTAAACTGTTCTCTTAATCAATCGAGTAATATGCATGAAAACCTCAAAGATTTGGGGGAATGCATGAATTGAGAAAAAAGAAGTGGTAATGGGAGTATTTGTCCTATATATGCAAATCGAAAGCGGCCAGATCTTTACCCGGAGTAGAATTTAAACCTAAAAAGATTAAGATTCAAGAGGCCCATTTAGGAACAAGAAAATGACATCGTGATTTGGATTCGATCTCGACGAAAGAATACATCAATGAAAAGTGAATTCGATAAGTTTAATGAATTCTTTTTTTATATTATAAGATCTTATATTATAAGAAACGGAATCAAAACTCGTCTTTATTGAAAAATCGAAGAAAAATGAGAAGTCCGAAAGAGCATGCTATGAAATCCGAAAGGAGGTTGGAATCTATACATTGATTTTTTTCGCAAAATTTTGGAACCGTATGCGTCAAAAGGCGCCCGTACGGTTCCTAAGGAATCTAATTTTACCCTAATCGACCGACTTTATCGAGCCAGAGCACTTTTTTTATTCCAAGAACTTACGGGGGAGCTTACGGCTAACATTACCGGTCTTATGGTATTTCTAAATATCGATGATAATACCCGAGAGCAATTTTTATTTATAAACTCTCCTGGTGGAAAAATGGTGGATGGACTAGCTGTGTATGACATGAGCCAAGCAATACTACCAGATGTACATACACTATGCCTGGGATTAGCCGCTTCAATGGCATCTTTCATCCTGTCCGGAGGAGCAATGACTAAACGTATAGCATTCCCTAACGCTTGGCGCCAATGAGGTTTTATTTGAGAGAAAAAAGAAGACTATGCCTTCGCCATATGAAATAGGAATATTAAGTAATAATAGCATGGCACTTTGAATTCGATATATGAAAGTTTTTTTATTGTTTTTTCAAAGCATTAGATTGTGTATCGAGAGAGTAGTATGAGATAACTGGTATTTCTGATTTTTCTTATCTATCGGGAGTCTAGTTCAGCGTCACAAACTTTTTTCACACCGGAGGTATCTTAACAATATTTATGTTAGGAAGGAGAGGAGTGAAAAACAAGATTCTTTTTTCCGTAGGTTATTTATATTTAATCAAATAAAAAAGCAACTTTGGGATTTCTTAATCATAGACAAAAATAAATATATAAAGCAACGGAGTCTTGAGAAGATTTCTTCAGAAAAATCTTTAGCATCTCTATATAGAAGAAAAAGTATGGCTTATTATGGTTATGTACCGACTGAACCAATGACTATTCATGATTCCATAATTGAATCAATTTTATAAGGTTTCCAAATGAGAGGAGTGTTATGGTAAAACTTCGTTTAAAGCGATGTGGTAGAAAGAAACGTGCGACTTATCGAATCGTTGCAATTGATGTTCGATCCCGAAGAGACGGAAGAGATCTTGGTAAAGTGGGTTTTTATGATCCGATAAATAAGCAAACATATTTAAACGTTCCTGCTATTCTATATTTTCTTGAAAGGGGTGCTCAGCCTACAGAAACGGTTCGGGATATTTTAAAGAAGTCAGAGGTTTTTAAGCAACTTTGCCCCAATCAAATCAAATTTCATTCAATTAAGTAAAAAAAAAGGGGGGGTTAGTGATTCTTATATAACGAAGTATAACTTTTCTAAATCCGAAATCTTTTTATACTTCTAATTTATTCCCCCCCTATACAAAATTTTTTGTATCTATGTAGTGCCAATCCAACACAAGTCATTTTTTTTTTGAATCTTATTTCAATTGAAATTGTATTCTTTTCTTAACCTTTATATTGACAACAACACATTGAACAAATATAATTCATTATGTAGTGCCAATCTATTTATTTGCGTCCCATAGGTTTGGTTTTTACCTTACTTTATTCAACTAATGGGTTCCTTGGATGTGCTTTGAACAATTTTTGATTGAAAAAGTGAATAAGATAAGGGCTGATCGGCCCATTTTGGCATTGATTTTTTGTTTTTTTCTTTTATCGTACAATGGATTTTATTTTCGTCTGAGTTATTCCATTTTTTCTTCCTAATCGATTAGAAAATGTGTTTTTAGGGTTTGATTACCTCGTCTAATCATTTATTTGGATTCTGATTGTATCTACATACTCTTTTATTCTATTCGGGTTGCTAACTCAACGGTAGAGTACTCGGCTTTTAAGTGCGACTAGGATCTTTTACACATTTGGATGAAGTGATGGATTCATCCATACCATCGGTAAAGTTTGGAAGACCACGACTGATCCTGGAAGGGAATGAATGGAAAAAATAGCATGTCGTATCAATCAAGAGTTCTGAGAATATTTTATTCTTGCCAGATCGGTATAAAACTTTCTTTAACTTATTGGAAGGTAGCAAAATGTATTCAATTTCAAGTTGGGTCGAATGAATAAATGGATAGAGCCCTGTGGCTTCAATTAATTTAATTAAATTATAAGGAAAGAAAAAGTAACGAGCTCCCATTCTTAATTTGAATGATTACCCGATCTAATTATACGTTAAAAATATATTAGTGGCTGATACGGGAAGGGCTTCTCCCCTGAGCAGATTTTTTATTTTTTAATGAATCCTAAATATTACCATTCTCCATTCCACAATGGAGATGTGTGTGTATAAGAAACAGTATATTGATCAAAAAATTTCCAAAATCAAAAGAGCGATTGGGTTGAAAAAATAAAGGATTTCTAAACATCTTGTTATCCTAGAACGAATATAAACTACTTCAATTAAATGGAAAAAGAGAGGATAGAGAATCTGATGATAAGTTTACCTGTATCCGAGGTATCTATTCCTTTCTTACTATACTAAATACCTTGTTTTGACTGGATTGCACTATGTATCATTTGATAACCCCTAAAATCCTCGACCTTTGGTTCAAATAGATTTAAAAATGGAGGAATTTCAAACTGCTTTAGAGCTGGATAGATTTCAACAACACGACTTCTTATATCCCCTTATCTTTCAGGAGTATATTTATGCACTTGCTCATGATCATGGTTTAAATAGATCCATTTTGTTGAAAAATCCAGGTTATGACAATAAATTCAGCTTGCTAATTGTGAAACGGTTAATTACTCGAATGTCTGACCAGAATTATTTCACTCATTCTCCGAATGATTCTAAACAAAAGCCGTTTTGGGGACGCAACAAGAATTTTGATTCTCAAATGATATCAGAGGGATTTTCGGTCATTATGGAAATTCCATTTTCTCTACGATTGCTATCTTCGCTAGAAAAGCTCGAAAAGAAAGGGCAAGGTATAGTAAAATCCGATAATTTACAATCAATTCATTCAATATTTTCTTTTTTAGAGGACAAAATTGCACATTTAAATTATGTGTTAGATATACTAATACCTTACCCAATCCATCTAGAAATCTTGGTTCAAGCTCTTCGCTACTGGCTAAAAGATGCTTCGTCTTTGCATTTATTAAGATTCTTTCTCCACGAGTTTCCTAATTGGAATAGTCTTATTACTTCAAAGAAAGCGGGTCCTTCTTTTTCCGAAAGAAATCAAAGATTCTTTTTCTTCCTATATAATTCTCATATATGTGAATACGAATCCGTCTTTGTCTTTCTCCGTAACCAATCTTCTCATTTACGATCAATATCTTCTAGAGCCCTTCTTGAACGAATATATTTCTATGGAAAAATAGAGCATCTTGGAGAAGTCTTGTCCAGGGCTTTTCAAGCCAATCTATGGGTGTTCGAGGATTCTTTCATGCATTATGTTAGGTATCAAGGAAAAGCAATTCTCGCTTCAAAAGGTACGTCTCTTTTGATGAAGAAATGGAAATATTACTTTGTAAATTTATGGCAATCTTATTTTTACCTGTGGTCTCAACTAAGAAGGATCCATATAAACCAATTATCCAATCATTCCCTTGATTTTCTGGCTTATTTTTCAAGTGTGCGGCGAAAGACTTCAAGG